GCGCGTGTTGAATGGATCAGAGAAGGTAGGGTTCCACTACAAACCATTCGAGCTAAAATTGATTATTGTTCCTATACAGTTCGAACAATCTATGGGGTATTAGGCATCAAAATTTGGATATTTATCGAGGGGGAATAATAAACCTTATTTCCCTTTTTATTCTATCCAGCAATGGAACAAAAGAAATTCGTTTCTTCTTTTCTGTTCAATAAAAAAAAATGAACAATTATAAATTATAATTCTATAGGGTTTAATAAAAATTAAATAAATCTTTTGATAAAATTGCTATGCTTAGTGTGTGACTCGTTGGTTTTTTGAGGGTTAGTATAAAAACCAGCCCCATAGTATAAACAAATAACTATAGAAGTAATAACCAACTCATCACTTCGTATTATCTGGATCCAAAGAACCAGTCAAGATATGATATATTGTTCATATTGTTGTAGCAACTGAAATCTTTTTTATTATTTATTAAAAAATCTGCTTCTAAATTGTTAATAATAAAAAAAAAGAAAGGGTATGGATAAATGGAAGGATGAGAGGAAGAAAGAAAATATTGATGATATATAATTCCAATATGTAAGGTCTATGAGTCATCTCATAAAAAATCTGTGTAATAAAGCATCAATACGGATTCATCATTAAATGGATCTGCTCATCGAACAAAAAATAAAGAGCTTCGAGCCAATAAAGACTAAGAATATTGACTCAAGAACTAATAGCTCCATTGTAGAATTCAGACCTAACCATTAAATAAGAAGCGATGGGAACGACGGAACCTGTGAATTCAAAAGATTCTATGAAAATGAATTTGAATGATTCATTGATCGGGATGGCGGAACCGACCAGAGACCCATTCATCTATTCGGAAAAGTTATGAACGAATGATAGAACTGAAATAGAAATGGAAAGAGTAAATATTCGCCCGCGAAAACTTTATTTTCTTGGATTGCTAAATTTGGGTCAATCCAATACGATAAAGAGTAAAACAAAAAAAAGATTCCTTTTAACATTCTAATATCGATAAATAGAAGAAAAAATAGTTTAGTTATAGTTATTAATATATATATATTATAATTTCATTATTATTATTATATATATCTATACAAACAAAATAGACAAATCAAGATATACAAATTAATAAGATTTGATCTAGATTAAACGAAATCCATGATTCAGTTATTAAAATTAAATATAAATACATCTATGCATAATATTATATCTGAATAGAATTCAAATTGAACTCAAAATCTTTAGTTTGAATTTATTTTATTCGCGAGGAGCTGGATGAGAAGAAACTCTCACGTCCGGTTCTGTAGTAGAGATGGAATTCAAAACAAACCATCAACTATAACCCCAAAAGAACCAGATTCCGTAAACAACATAGAGGAAGAATGAAGGGAATATCTTATCGAGGTAATACTATTTGTTTTGGTAAATACGCTCTTCAGGCACTTGAACCCGCTTGGATCACATCTAGACAAATAGAAGCAGGTCGACGAGCAATGACACGAAATGCACGTCGCGGTGGAAAAATATGGGTTCGTATATTTCCAGATAAACCGGTTACAGTAAGACCCGCAGAAACACGTATGGGTTCAGGTAAAGGCTCTCCCGAATATTGGGTAGCGGTTGTTAAACCAGGTCGAATCCTTTATGAAATGGGTGGAGTAACAGAAACTATAGCCAGAAGGGCTATTTCAATAGCAGCGTCCAAAATGCCTATACGAGCTCAATTTATCATTTTGGGATAAAAAAGAAATAGGCCTTACTTAAAAACTTAAAAATAGTGGGTGCAGGTTTCTTTTTTTGGACAAATAATATTTCTTTTTTTCTTCGACCTTTGTATTGTAAAAAACAGATAAAAAAATGATATGATTCAACCTCAAACCCATTTGAATGTAGCAGATAACAGCGGGGCTCGAGAATTGATGTGTATTCGAATCATAGGAGCTAGCAATCGTCGATATGCTCATATTGGTGACGTTATTGTTGCTGTGATCAAAGACGCAGTTCCAAACATGCCTCTAGAAAGATCAGAAGTGGTCAGAGCTGTAATTGTCCGTACTTGTAAAGAACTTAAACGTGACAACGGTATGATAATACGATATGATGACAATGCTGCAGTTGTGATTGATCAAGAAGGAAATCCAAAAGGAACTCGAGTTTTTGGTGCGATTGCCCGAGAATTGAGACAGTTCAATTTTACTAAAATAGTTTCATTAGCTCCCGAGGTATTATAAAATAAGACCACGATATGGTTATAGTAGGGTATTTAAAAGAAATAGATTAAGATTCATTTAGTAGATTTTCTCTCACGTATATACCTTTCAAAATGAATATTTATAAACAAACACGTAAAAAAAAAAAAAAAAAGAAAAACATGTTGATTATATCGAAATTTGGAGGCACCAATAATTTTAATTAATCATGAGTAGTGATACTATTGCTGACATAATAACTTCTATACGAAATGCCGATATGTATAGAAAAAGCGTGGTTCGAGTAGCATCTACTAATATCAGCCAAAGTATTGTTAAAATACTTTTACGAGAGGGTTTTCTCGAAAATGTGAGAAAACATCGAGAGAACAACAAATATTTTTTGGTTTTAACCCTACGACATAGAAGGAATAGGAAAAGGACTTATAGAAATCTTTTAAATTTAAAACGGATAAGTCGGCCGGGTCTACGAATCTATTCTAACTATCAAAGAATTCCTAGAATTTTAGGTGGGATGGGGGTTGTAATTCTTTCTACTTCTCGAGGTATAATGACAGACCGAGAGGCTCGACTAGAAAGAATAGGCGGAGAAATTTTGTGTTATATATGGTAATCTTTCTAATATCCGATATGAAACTTCTTTTTTGTGAAAAAGAAAAGAGAAGGGGTGGGTTCTCTAATAGGGTTCTTCCTCCACTAGTTGATACTTCAAGGGGGTTTTACCTGGAATGAAAGAACAAAAATGGATTCATGAAGGTTTAATTACTGAATCGCTTCCCAACGGTATGTTCCGGGTTCGTTTAGATAATGAAGATATGATTCTAGGTTATGTTTCAGGAAAGATCCGACGTAGTTTTATACGGATACTGCCAGGAGATAGAGTAAAAATTGAAGTAAGTCGTTATGATTCAACCAGAGGTCGTATAATTTATCGACTCCGCAACAAAGATTCGAAAGATTAGGTGTTTTTTAACTTCACCGTTTCTTTCGTAGGAATACGATTCGAAATCGAAAATTTCAAGAAACTTATTTTCTTCCAAAAAGTGGATTCAAAATTAAAGTAAGGAGTGGCAAATATGAAAATAAGAGCTTCTGTTCGTAAAATTTGTGAAAAATGTCGACTAATCCGTCGTCGGGGACGAATTATAGTAATTTGTTCCAACCCAAGACATAAACAAAGACAAGGATAATCAAACTCGTTAAAGACCTGATATACAAATAGGGAATCTGTTTTGACATGAAATGGATATATCCATATATCTCTGACTCAAATTTATGAGATCATAAAATATGGCAAAAGCTATACCGAAAAAGGGTTCGCGTGGACGTATTGGTTCACGTAAGAGTACACGTAAAATACCAAAGGGGGTTATTCATATTCAAGCAAGTTTCAATAATACCATTGTGACTGTTACAGATGTACGCGGGCGGGTGGTTTCTTGGTCCTCTGCCGGTACTTGTGGCTTCGGAGGTACAAGAAGAGGGACGCCGTTTGCTGCTCAAACCGCAGCGGCAAATGCTATTCGTGCAGTAGTAGATCAAGGTATGCAACGAGCAGAAGTCATGATTAAAGGTCCAGGTCTCGGAAGAGACGCAGCATTACGAGCTATTCGCAGAAGTGGTATACTATTAACTTTCGTACGGGATGTAACCCCTATGCCACATAATGGCTGTAGACCCCCGAAAAAAAGACGTGTGTAGAAATAAAAAAGGAAGATATTTCAATAGTAAGAGAAACAAGAGAAATAAATGATTCAATGATCTGATCAAATAATATTATTATGGTTCGAGAGAAAATAACAGTATCTACTCGGACACTACAGTGGAAGTGTGTTGAATCAGCAGCAGACAGTAAGCGTCTTTTTTATGGGCGCTTTATTCTGTCTCCGCTTATGAAAGGTCAAGCAGACACAATAGGCATTGCGATGCGAAGGGCTTTGCTTGGAGAAATCGAAGGAACATGTATCACACGCGCAAAATCTGAGAAAATATCACACGAATATTCTACGATAACGGGTATTCAAGAATCAGTACATGAAATTTTAATGAATTTGAAAGAAATCATATTGAGAAGTAATCTCTATGGAACTTGTGAGGCGTCTATTTGTGTCAGAGGCCCTGGATATGTAACTGCTCAAGATATCATCTTACCGCCTTATGTAGAAATCGTCGATAATACACAGCATATAGCTAGCTTGACAGAACCCATTGAGTTGGTTATTGGATTACAAATAGAGAAGAATCGCGGATATCTTATAAAAGCGCCAAATACCTTTCAAGATGGAAGTTATCCTATAGATCCTGTATTCATGCCTGTTCGAAATGCGAATCATAGTATTCATTCTTATGAAAATGGTAACAAAGAAATACTATTTCTCGAAATATGGACAAATGGAAGTTTAACTCCTAAAGAAGCACTTCACGAAGCCTCCCGGAATTTGATTGATTTATTGATTCCCTTTTTACATACCAAAGAAGAAAATCTAAATTTAGAGGACAATCAACACATGTTTCCTTTACCCCCTTTTACCTTTTATGATAAATTGGCTAAACTAACAAAAAATAAAAAAAAAATGGCGTTGAAATCGATTTTTATTGACCAATCAGAATTGCCTCCCAGGATCTATAATTGTCTCAAAAGGTCCAATATATATACATTGTTGGACCTTTTGAATAACAGCCAAGAAGATCTTATGAAAATGGAGCATTTTCGCATAGAAGATGTCAAACAAATTTTAGGGATTCTAGAAAAAAATTTTGTAATTGATTTACCGAAAA